TCAGTCGACAGTTTTCACAAATTTTACGAACAGAGGCTCTTATTTTCATATTTTTCATTCCTTACCTTAATTATGAATTGATTCTTGGAAGAAAGTAAGTTTCTTGAAATTTGGAATCTGGAATTGTACCTTCCCGAAAATAATCTTGAAGGGTAAACGAAAAATTATCTAATCGATCAAATCCTTCGAATCTTTATTGCGAATTCTATAAATTATACGTCCTCTAGTTGAATCATAACGACTTACTTCAATTTTGACTCTATCTCCGGGTAGGATCCGTATAAAACTACGCCGGATCCTTCCTGAAACATAACCTAGAATTAGGTCTTCATTATCTAAACGAACCCGGAACATACCATTGGGAAGTGATTCGGTAATTAAACCTTCATGAACCCATTTTTGTTCTTTCATTTGAGGTAAAACCTCCTTGGTGTATCAACTAATGGAGGAAGAGTGATATTAGACAACCCGTCCTTTCGCTTTTTTTTTTCATAAAGAGAAAGTTTCGGATCTAATTCGGGTATTCGAAGGATTACCATATATAACACAAAATTTCTCCGCCTATTCTTTCTAGTCGAGCCTCCCGATCTGTCATTATACCTTGAGAAGTAGAAAGGATTACAATTCCCATCCCACCTAAAATTCTAGGAATGCGTTGGTAGTTAGAATAGATTCGTAGACCAGGTCGACTTATCCTTTTTAAATTTAAAACAGTTCTATATCGTCCTTTACTATTTCTTCTATGTTGCAGGGTTAAAACCAAAAAATATTTTTTGTTTTCCCGGTGTTTCCTCACATTTTGGATAAAACCCTCTCGTAAAAGTATTTTCACAATGTTTTCAGTGATGTTAGTAGATGCTATTCGAACTGTTCCTTTTCTATTCATGTCAGCATTTCGTATAGAAGTTATTATATCAGCAATAGTGTCTCTACCCATGATGAACTAAAATTAGTGGTTTCTCAAAATTTGAATATAATAAACATGCTCTTTTAAAATTATTAAAGGTATATACGTGAGACATAATCTACTAATAATTAATCGATCTCACTCAAGTAAATTTTACTATAATAGAACGATATCGTGATTTCGTTTTATAATACCTCGGGGGCTAATGAAACTATTTTAGTAAAATTTAACTGTCTCAATTCTCGTGCAATCGCACCAAAAATTCTCGTTCCTTTGGGATTTCCTTCTTGATCAATGACAACTGCAGCATTGTCATCATATCGTATTATCATACCGTTATCACGTTTGAGTTCTTTACAAGTACGTACAATTACAGCCCTGATCACTTCAGATCTTTCTAGAGGCATATTTGGTACTGCTTCTTTGATTACAGCAACAATAATGTCACCAATATGAGCATATCGGCGATTACTAGCTCCTATGATTCGAATACACATCAATTTTCGCGCCCCGCTGTTGTCCGCTACATTCAAAAGGGTCTGGGGTTGGATCATATCATTTTTTAATCTATTTTTAAAATGCAAAAGGGGCGGATAAAAAAAAAGAAATATTCTTTGTCCAAAAGAGAAACCCGCAATTTTTTTGTTAGTTCAAAGGAAAGACTTCTTGCCTTTCATTTTACAGTTCTATTCTGAAAGAATAAATTGAGTTTGTATAGGCATTTTGGATGCTGCTATTTGAATAGCTTTTCTGGCTACATTTTCTGCTACTCCCCCTATTTCATAAAGTATTCTACCCGGTTTAACGACAGCTACCCAATATTCCGGGGATCCTTTACCCGACCCCATACGTGTTTCTGCAGGTCTTACTGTAACTGGTTTATCTGGAAATATACGTACCCATATTTTTCCCCCACGACGTACATTTCGTGTCATTGCTCGTCTCCCCGCTTCTATTTGTCTAGATGTGATCCAAGTCGGTTCAAGTGCTTGAAGAGCGTATCTACCGAAACAAATACTATTACCTCTATAAGATATTCCCTTCATTCTGCCTCGATGTTGTTTACGAAATCTGGTTCTTTTGGGGTTATAGTTGATGGTTGTTTCTCAATTCCATCTCTACTACAGAACTGGACATGAGAGTTTCTTCTCATCCAGCTCCTCGCGAATCAAAAGAAAAGATTGAAAAATAGTTACTTAAGATATCCATCTATGTAAGTAATGAATAATATATTGAATATTGAATCCATGGAGTCTTTCAAATTTGATCTAGTTTATTTGAAATTCTTCTATACTTTATTTTGCATTTTGCTATATTAAGTAAATGGACTAGATCCATATTATATATATTTCTAGTTCTAAATAATTCAAGTTTTTATAGCCTAATGAATCTTTATTTTACTTTCTTTTTATCGTATCGGATCCCTTAAAATTGAACAATCCAATAAAATCAAATTGTCGCGGGCGAATATTTACTCTTTTAATATCTCAGTCAGTTGTTGAGTTAGCCTATGAGTTTTCAGTATCAATGAAAAGGTTTCTGGTTCGTTCCGCCATCCTACCCAATGAATTATTAGGATTTATCTTCAAGAGA